CGATATGTGTTTAAAAAATAAGTTTTTTCATTGTTTTTCGTCGTTAATAAATATAATAAACGCAAATTTTTTTTAATAATTTCGGGTCCTTCTTTATCTTTACCCCATAGAGACATTGAATAGAACGAACTGCTTTTTTTGCCACTGTAAGTTTGAAAATAAACGTTTAAATGTCCTTCAAAAGCAAGTAAATAAATCCGAAACATATAAAATGCAGTTAATCCTGCTGTGGACCAAGCTATTATTGCAAAAATAGGTGAATACAACCAACTATCATTAAGAATTTCATCTTTGGACCAAAAACAAGCAAGGGGTGGAATACCAGAAAGAGAAAGTGTACCCAATAAAAAAGCAGTTTTTGTAATTGGTACATGTTTTCTTAAACCGCCCATAAGAACCATATTCTGACTTTTATCTGGAGAATATCCAACAATAGCTTCCATCGCATGAATAATTGATCCAGATCCTAAGAACAACAATGCCTTCGAATAAGCATGAGTAATCAAATGAAATAAAGCAGCTCGATAAGACCCCATACCTAGAGCTAACATCATATAACCCAATTGAGACATTGTAGAATAAGCTAAGCTTTTCTTAATATCTTTTTGAGCAAGAGCTAAAGTGGCTCCTAAAAATAATGTTATTATACCTATCAAAGCTATTAGATTTAGAATGTAAGGTATAACTATGAAAAGAGGAAGAAGCCGAGCTACAAGAAAAATTCCTGCTGCTACCATAGTAGCGGCATGTATAAGAGCCGAAATGGGGGTAGGCCCTTCCATGGCATCAGGTAACCATACATGAAGGGGAAATTGGGCGGATTTAGCAACAGCGCCGGTAAATAATAGGGAGGCGCATAAAGTAACAAATAAAAAATTAACTTCATTATTATAAACCAAGTTATTGAATATTTCAAACAAATCCCGAAATTCGAAAGTACCTGTTATCCAATAAAAACCCAAAATTCCTAATAATAAACCAAAATCCCCGACACGATTAGTTACAAACGCTTTTTGACAAGCATTCGCGGCACTGGGTCGTGTGAACCAAAAACCTATTAATAGATAAGAACACACTCCAACTAATTCCCAAAAAATATAAATTTGTATCAAATTAGAACTAGTAACTAATCCCAACATTGAAGTATTGGAAAAACTCATATAAGCAAAAAATCTCAAATATCCCCCATCATGAGACATATAATTGTCACTATAAATAAGAACCATAATTCCAACAGTAGTGATTAATATCGACATAATAGAAGTAAGTGGATCAACCAAGCAGCCAAATTCTAAAGAAAAATCATTATTGATGGTCCAAGACCATACATATTGATAGACAAAATTATTATTTATTTGCTGAATAGAAAAAAGGGCTGAAAAAACCATAACTATACTTAATAATAAAACACTAGGAAAAGCCCACATACGGCGAAGATTTTTTGTTGCCGTTGGAAAAAGTAGAAGTCCTGTTCCAATTAAGATAGGAACTGGAAGTGGAATGAAAGGTATAATCCATGAATATTGATATGTATATTCCATAAAAAAAAAAAAAAAAATTTATCTTAATTAATTGTTTCTGAGTCACCGGTTCTTATTTCTTTTCTTTTGAAAGGGGTCGGTTAATAAAAAAAAATTAAGATATATAAAATAAAACTTAAATAGAATTTTCTAGCCTTAATTATTCTGAATCTTTCCAAACTACTTCAAATATTTAAAATCAAGAGGTTATAATTGGTCAAATGATATAAATAAGTCACTAGTGAAAAATAAATACGTATTTAATTTTATTAATACTGAATTGTTAATATTAAATTCAAATTTTTAAATAAAATTTTATGAAGATAAAAAATGAAAATTCTAATTTTCATTTTAATTATTACGTATTACAATAATTTTTTTATATCTATAGAACAAGGATAAATAATTATACCAAAAACAGTATTTGATATGAATCATAAAGCCCATAACTAAAACTATTTATTGTAATTCGGTTATTTAGAATCATTAACCAATTTGTTTTGTAACTAATTCTTTGTCTTCCATTACAATAAAAGCTATTTGTAGGAAATGCTATGATATCCAACACTTTAATTTTACGGAAAAAAAAAAGGGGGCAAATAAAATGCCTTTAAATTATGTATTTTGTATCCTTTAACAGATTAACTACTAGTCTCATTTGATAATTCAAATTTTGTGGACTCTTTCTTCGAGCTTGAACAATTAAATTAATATAAAATTAATAACAATTAAATTAATATTAAATTAATTAATATAATAGAAAAAATTATTAAAGTTTTTTTATTTTTTAATTAAGCGGGAGAAGGGTTGGTTTATTAAACTTTTAGATTTTTTTATTACATGTATAAATGGAACACGACGAAAATAGAAAGAAAACGAAACGGACAATCTTTCTTTTTTTTTTTTTTGTATTATTTTTTTTTTATTTTATCAACTTCAATCTATTTGGCATAGTGTACCTTATCATTCTTATTAATATTTTATGTGATTTTTAACCCCCCCCCTTTTTTTTTTGGAGTCTAATTTAGAGAAAAAATAGATAGAGAATAGTAAAGAACAATTGATTTTGAACAATAGATGTCTTTCACATCCAACCGAAAAACCTATTATAACTTTTTAATGGCAGTTCCAAAAAAGCGCACCTCTATTTCAAAAAAACGTATTCGTAAAAATATTTGGAAAAGGAAGGGATATAGGGCAGCATTGAAAGCTTTTTCGTTAGCGAAATCTCTTTCTACCGGGAGTTCAAAAAGTTTTTTTTGTGTAACAAATAAATAATCTGAATCGTTCTAATAACTAATAAAGTGATATAATTTTGTTTATAGTTTATTTATAAGATTTATAAGTTATAAAAATGATAAATAATATTTATCAATTATAATTAATATTAACATCATAATAGTATAGTAATTAACATCATAATAGTATAGTAAAAGAATAAATATTAATATATAAGATAAATTACAATATAAACAATATACATTAAAAAAAAAATAAATAAAAAAGAATTAGTCTCATAATGTTTTAATTTAAAACGAATATAAAATTGAATTTGTTTTACTTTAATTTGAAGCCAAATGTTTCTTTCGTTTCTGATATAGATAAGAATTCTGTTGTCTACTGAATTCTAAAAATGAATGGTACTTTTTTGTTTGAAAAAAGGGTAAACGCAAGCGCAAGGTTTCGCCTTTCATTTTAGTATGTTTTATCATTTTCCGGATGGGGATTATCACTTTCCCCATCGCCCTTACTCAATCTCAATAATAAAAAGAATTTTTTTTTAGTTATATTTTTGATTTTATATTATAAAGAAGAGGTCGTTGAAACTAATTGATTAAGTTTAAAATGTTTTTTATAATCTTTTAAACCATTATTTTGGGTTTTAGAAATTATTATCACTATATAAATTCCTTAAACCCAATTAAATTAATAAAAGCCCCGTTTACATTTTTAGGTAGTTATATGATTTAGGTAGTTATATGACGAATGCGCCAATTTTGAGTGATCTATTTTAGATCCTATGTTTCGATTGGAAGATCGATCAAGATATAATATATATATTAATTAAAAAATTTAGAAAATATTTTGAAGTACGGTACAATTTCTATACGAAATTTTTTTATATGATTGATACGACCATCCCAAATACCTAACTTAATGGGTTTGCTAAATCTTAACGCAAATTCTCTACACAACAAAAAATCCTAACGCAACCTAACTATGCAAATATTTACATAAATCTTTTGAGTGTATCGCTGAAATTGTGTTATATAAAAATTCTATTTTTTTATTAATCGATAAAATGAATTTTTTATTTTAGATTAATAAAATTTATTTTAGATTAATAAAATAAATGATAAAAGAAATTAATCATTAAAAAATGCAAACGAGGCAGAACATTTTTTTTACTTATATCCAGGGATTGAAGTAAAAATTATCTAGTTACAACTGTTACATTTTAGTTTTAGGAGAGCATAAAGTAATAGCCTACGAAAAAATACATTGTTAGTTCAGTTAAATAAAATTGACATCCTAAAATACTAAATAACTAAATAAAAAGATAATAATAAGAAAAATCAATATTATTAACGTTAACGAAAACGTTTTAATCCCTAATTTTTAAACAAGTTTTTATTCATCAATTTGAATGGTTTCCTAAAAAAAAATATTGGATTGAATTAACTCCTTCAAGCTCGACGATTGAATAAAAATAGGTTATTATGATTTCGAATAAGCCGCTATGGTGAAATCGGTAGACACGCTGCTCTTAGGAAGCAGTGCTAGAGCATCTCGGTTCGAGTCCGAGTGGCGGCATGGCATCTTCTAAAAGAGTAAGTCCTATAATGAATTCAATTCCCGATTTCAATTCCTATAATTGAGGGACGCCCTTATTAATTTAATAATTTTTATGATATTTTCAACTTTAGAGCATATATTAACTCATATATCCTTTTCGATCGTTTCAATTGTAATTACAATTCATTTGATAATTTTATTAGTCGATGAAATCGTAGGACTAGATGATTCGTCAGAAAAGGGGATGATAGCTACTTTTTTCTGCATAACAGGATTATTAGTTACTCGTTGGATGTATTTGAGGCATTTACCATTAAGTGATTTATATGAATCATTAATTTTTCTTTCGTGGAGTTTTTCCATTATTCATATTATTCCGTATTTTAAAAAACATAAAAACCATTTAAGCGCAATAACCGCGCCAAGTGCTATTTTTACTCAAGGTTTTGCTACTTCGGGTCTTTTAACTGAAATGCATCAATCCGCGATATTAGTACCCGCTCTCCAATCCCATTGGTTAATGATGCACGTAAGTATGATGGTATTGAGCTATGCAGCTCTTTTGTGTGGATCATTATTATCACTAGCTCTTCTAGTCATTACATTTCGAAAATTCATAAGGATTTTTAGTAAAAGCAATAATTTAGAAAATGAGTCAGTTTACTTTAGTGAGATTCAATACGTGAACGAAAGAAACAATGTCTTACGAAACACTTCTTTTATTTCGTCTCAAAATTATTACAGGTATCAATTGATTCAACAATTGGATCGTTGGAGTTATCGTATTATTAGTCTAGGGTTTATCCTTTTAACCGTAGGTATTCTTTCGGGAGCAGTATGGGCTAATGAAGCATGGGGATCATATTGGAATTGGGATCCAAAGGAGACTTGGGCATTTATTACTTGGACCATATTCGCTATTTATTTACATATTAGAACAAATAAAAATTTTGAAAGTGTAAATTCTGCAATTGTGGCTTCAATGGGCTTTCTTATAATTTGGATATGCTATTTTGGGGTTAATCTATTAGGAATAGGGTTGCATAGTTATGGTTCATTTACATTAACATCTAATTGAATAAAAGACTTGACGAATATAAACATAGGACGGCATACAGGTATATATACGAAAACTTCATGTAAACAATCAAGAACCATTTGAATCATTTCCATTACTTGATTCAAATGGTTCTCACAAATTCAAAAGATATCTAGTTATAATAGAATTCCAATTTTTTTATTTTACTTAAAAGAAAAGAATATAAAATTAAAAGAAAAGAATATAAAAGACTCATTTTTTTATTGTACAATCAACCATTTTTAAAATCATGGGATTTCAGTTTCATTTTTTGGTTTACTCACAAAAACTATCGAAAAAAATAATTGGATATAATAGCTTCGACCTTGTCAACTGATAATGATAAAACGAAATCGGGATAAACACCAATACCTATTACAGGTAAAAGGATAGAGATCGAAACAAATAATTCTCGCGGTCCAGAATCAAAAAAATAAGAGTTTGGGGCATTAAAAAGCTTGTATCCATAGAACATCTGGCGTAACATAGATAATGAATAAATAGGAGTTAATATCATTCCAATTGCCATTACAAAAGTAATTAATATTTTTGTCATTAAAAGATATTTTTGACTAGTAAGTATTCCAAAAAAAACTAACAATTCGGCAACAAAACCGCTCATGCCCGGTAATGCAAGAGAAGCCATTGATAAGATACTGAAAGTCGTGAATATTTTTGGAATTGCGATAGCCATTCCGCCCATTTCGTCGAGATAAACAAGACGTATTCTATCATAACTCGTTCCGGCCAAGAAAAAAAGCGCAGCGCCAATAAATCCGTGAGAGATTATTTGTAAAATGGCTCCGTTGAGTCCTGTATCGCTTATAGAACCAATTCCTATAATTATGAAACCCATATGAGATACAGAAGAGTAGGCTATTCTTTTTTTTAAATTACGCTGACCGAGAGATGTTGAAGCTGCATAGATTATTTGAATTGTGCCTACTATAATCAACCAGGGAGAGAATATAGAATGGGCGTGGGGTAATAATTCCATATTGATCCGAACCAATCCATACGCTCCCATTTTTAATAAGATTCCGGCTAAAAGCATACAAGTACTGTAATGTGCCTCTCCATGGGTGTCTGGTAACCATGTATGTAAGGGTATGATCGGTGATTTGACAGCAAAAGCAATAAGAAATCCAATATAGAATATTATTTCCAGTGCTACAGGATACGATTGATTAGCTGATGTTTCAAAATTTAATGTTGGTTCATTGGAACCATATAAACCAATACCCAAAACTCCCATTAATAAAAAAACGGAACTTCCTGCAGTGTACAAAATAAATTTTGTAGCTGAATACAAACGTTTCTTTCCCCCCCACATGGATAGAAGTAGATAAACTGGAATTAATTCTAACTCCCACATGATGAAAAAAAGTAAAAGGTCTCGAGAAGAAAATGGTCCTATTTGACCGCTATACATTGCTAACATCAGAAAATGGAATAGTCGGGAATCTCGAGTAATCGGCCGAGCCGCTAAAGTAGCTAAAGTTGTGATAAATCCTGTCAGTAAAATGGGTCCTATAGAAATTCCATCTATTCCCAATCTCCAGTAAAAATCAAAAAAATCGATCCATTTATAATCCTCTGTCAGTTGCATTAATGGATCATCCAATTGGAAACGATAACCGAATGCATAGGTTGTTAGAAGGAGTTCTATTATGCATATACCTATAGTATACCACCGAATTATCTTATTTCCTCTATGAGGGAGAAAGAAAATTAAGGAACCCGCGAATATTGGCAAAACTACAACTAGCGTTAACCAAGGAAAATTATTCATGGTAAAAACAAGATAAACTTGGACCAGAAAAACCCGTGCTCAAAATAAATAGTTTTTGAGCGCGGGTTTTTGTCGGTAAAGGTAAAAAAATCAAATGTATTCAAGTAGGGTTTTCTGGAACGTATTAATAAGCCAGACCCATACTTCGAGTTGTTTCATGCCATAAATAAACTCGAACACTCAAGAAATCTGTCGGACAGGCGGATTCACATCTCTTACAACCGACACAGTCCTCTGTTCTTGGAGCAGAAGCAATTTGCTTAGCTTTACACCCGTCCCAAGGTATCATTTCTAATACATCCGTTGGGCAGGCGCGCACGCATTGAGTACACCCTATACACGTATCATAAATCTTTACTGAATGTGACATTTGGATCTATAAATTTTTGAATGTCAGAAAGTTTCGATCTAGTAAACTTGTAAATGAATCATATATTTAGACACCAGATGAATCAATAATTTATCATAATTTTTCTAATCAATCTACTTCTGGATTGACTCATGCGATAGAGCCAAGATACTTTAATTTCTTACATTTTTGAAAACATGTATTATTACGGAATGTATGGTCATGGTAATTCTAATTTATGAATATTAGAATTTATATGATTAATACTACTTATTCAACAAATTCGATTGATTGATACGAGTTGATTTTCTGTTACGATAAATTGATGAAACAATAGCCGGGCCAATAGCTGCTTCAGCGGCTGCAATAGCTATAACAAAAATTGAGAAAATATTTCCTTTTAATTGGCGACTATCAAAAAAATCAGAAAATGTTACGAAATTCATATTAACCGCATTCAGTATAAGTTCAAGACACATAAGGGCTCTAACCATATTCCGGCTCGTGATCAATCCATAGATACCGATAGAAAATAAGTAGGCACTCAAAACAAGTACATGTTCGAGCATCATTGACCAACTCCTTATCAATTTCGATTCATTTCAATATGAACTGAACAACAATTCAACAGATTCAATTGACTAGAATAAAAAAAAGTACGGAACAAAGGCAGATTTTCTATTGTTAATAGAATAGATTGAATAATTTCTATTTTAGACATAAACAATCTTTAATTAAAGGGAAATAAATGTAATGTAATAAATAAAGGGAAATAAATGTAATGTAATAAAACCGAACAGAGTTTAACGTGCATTGCTAATTCTATAAATTTTTTACTGTCGCGCCACGGCAATTGCACCTATCAAAGCGGCTAAAAGAATTATCGAAACGAATTCAAATGGAAGAAAAAAATCTGTTGATAAATGAATTCCAATTTGTTGACTATTACTTATCAAATCTTGCTCTATAATCTGGTTTGATCTTGTAGTCCAAATAATTCCGTACCATGACGTATCCGTAATAATAATCATGAGTAAAACAAAAATACTTGTACAAACTGGCAAAGTAACCACATCCCCAATGGTCCAAAGATTCAAATCTTTGTAATATTCTGAACCATTCATGAACATCACAGCAAATACGATTAAAACATTTATAGCTCCCACGTAAATAAGGAGTTGTGCAGCAGCTACAAAATAAGAGTTTAATAGAATATAGAATAAGGATATACAAACAAGAACCAGTCCCAATGAAAAGGCAGAATAAATGGGGTTGGTAAATAATACCACCCCCATACCTCCTAGTATAAGAACCGATCCCAGAAAGACTAAAAGAAAATCATGTATTGGTCCGGGCAAATCCATTATATGTAAAATAAGAGATAAATAAATAGAAATGTTTTTCATGACCTTATTGAGACCCGACCATAAATTTTTTTTTTATGATTTTTGAGCAATTCCTAATTTAATCCTAAGTAAATAAATACTAAGGGATATGAATAAATGTGAGTACTATTATTGGACTAATTTCATTCTTTATCTGAAAGAGTCGTTCTAATTCTAAACGATATATTTTAAAACAATTATGGATATATTAATTAATGGATTTTCAATCCAAATTAAGACGCGTTTCTTACCAACCAATCAATAGTTGGTATTTGTAGTTATTGACCAAACAACACGAAAGAAAACCTAAATTCCTTCTATATTAGTTATTAGTAAAGTAATTCTAAATTATTCGTTAATAAGAGATTTACTTATTTATTTGAGGCGAATTCAAAATTGTTCGAATTGTATAATCGTCAATTACTGACATTGGTAAACGACCCAAAGCAATTTGATTATAATTCAATTCGTGACGATCATAAGTAGAAAGTTCATATTCTTCAGTCATTGATAAACAATTCGTTGGACAATACTCAACGCAATTACCACAAAATATACAGACTCCGAAATCAATACTGTAATTAAGCAGCCGTTTCTTGCGAATATCAGTTTCCAATTTCCAATCAACAACGGGTAGATCTATAGGACATACACGAACGCATACTTCACAAGCAATACATTTATCAAATTCAAAATGGATTCGACCGCGGAAACGCTCCGCGGTGATTGATTTTTCATAAGGATATTGAATAGTTACGGGTAAACGATTTGCGTGGGATAAAGTAATCATGAAACTTTGACCAATGTACCTTGCAGCTCGTACTGTTTGTTGACCATAATTCATGAACCCAGTTACCATAGAGAACATATCGTTAATATATATATGAATAGTTTTATGTTTGTTTATTTCTCTTGTTTGAGACACATTGTGAATATAGAATGTTACTTTACAGTGAAAAGAGTTGGAAAGAAGTTGTTAATAATAGATTACCGAGAGAAATAGGTAAAAGAAATTTCCATCCAAGATTCAATAGTTGGTCCATTCTTAGCCTCGGTAAAGTCCATCTTGTTGTGATAGGAATGAACAAGAACAAATAAGTTTTAGCTAATGTAATAAAGATACCAATTATCGCTCCAAAAACTCCACATGTTTTATTTATTTCAAAAAGCTCAGAAACATATATGTCCGGAATAGATATATTCCAACCTCCCAAGTAAAGAACTGTTACAAATAATGAAGAAACCAATAGGTTTAGATAGGAAGCAACATAAAATAACCCAAATTTTATACCCGAGTATTCGGTTTGATAACCTGCTACTAACTCTTCTTCTGCTTCTGGTAAATCAAAAGGTAATCTCTCACATTCTGCTAGGGAAGAAATAATAAAAATGATAAACCCTATAGGCTGACGCCACAAATTCCATCCCCAAAAACCATATTTTGATTGCGCCTCAACAATATCAATTGTACTTGAACTGTTAGATAATTATAGTCGGTGATACCATCACTGTTACCATCGCTATTACAGAACCGTACATGAGATTTTCACCTCATACGGCTCCTTGAAGGCCAGAAATAAATATAGGGACCGCATCAGTATTCTTTTTTGAATCTTGATATGTTTGTAGGATGGATAACTATCGGCCGGTCCCAAATTAGACCAATTGAATTCTGTCTGTTATAATTATTTTAATTCAAAATTAAATAAAAAAAGTACTTCTGAATTGATCTCATCCTTTCTTTAATTTAATAATTTCAATAATAATTTAAATTCTTCTTTGTTCAGTAATAACTTAACTGTTCAATAAAATACTTCTTGTAAAAATATCAATAACCCGTTGGTTTCACGTACGAAAAAAAAAATTCTATATTAATTAATGAATTATGACACAAATTATATATCTATTAATATGTATATGGGAAAGAATAAAAGTAACAAAGAATAAATAAAGTATATCTTTTTTTTTTTTTTTCGTTCCTATTCTTCTTTCTATTTCTGAGAAAAAGAGGGCTTTCAAAATAAAGTAAAGGATTATTTCGTTTCGAATAGTTATTTATTAAATCGGTGGATAGGAGTATACTCTGGATTGGAATCGTGTCATGGGGAGTACTGCCTGATCATTTCTACCAACTTAAAGCCCCAATTAGTATTCTTTGTTTGTATATTATGTAAAAATGTCCTTTTGGAGAATTTACATAATCTCCATTACTAATCCTTTACATATGTTCGTGTTTCTAACCATCCACTCGTTTTTGCTCAATCCCCCGTTATGCTAATACATAAAAATGATAGTGAAAACTCAATACGGTTGATCTTTTGAACCCGCTTCAAGTCAGGATGACTAATCAACCAATCTTGGGGGAAACGGTCTCTTCTGTTTATGTTTATTTCCGCTTAACTCTCTAACTCTTATACATAGAAAATGAGAATCAATCTTTTTACTGCGAATTTATATATAAGCTGTTTTCTTTCACTCATATAACTATTTGATTTAGTTCATCAACCCGAATAATGAATAAAAAAAAAATTAAGATATCTACTCAATCCATTCCAACCCTTTCCTTGAAAGGAAGGAATAGAGAAAAGTTTCTGTCTATGTATCAACGAATCGCACGTAGAGATATTGATAACACACATAAAGTTAATGGTATTTCATAACTAATCGATTGAGCAGCAGCTCGTAGACCGCCTAAAAAGGAATATTTATTATTTGACCCGTATCCCGACATAAGAAGTCCAATTGGAGCAATACTGGAAATGGCAATCCATAAAAAAACACCGATATTGAGATCCGCTAAAACAAGGTGATATCCAAAAGGAACTACTGAATAGCTTACTAAAATTGATATGACTGCTATGGATGGCCCGATACTGAATAAACGAGTATCCCCCCTAGATGGAAAAAGATTTTCTTTGAAAAGTAGTTTTGTCCCATCTGCTAGAGCTTGAAGAACTCCCAAAGGGCCGGCGTATTCAGGTCCAATACGTTGTTGTATCCCTGCCGATATTTCTCTTTCTAACCATACAATTACCAGTACGCCTATTGTGATTCCCACTACAAGAGTCAAAATAGGAACAAGAACCCATAGAATTCCATAAACCTCTTTAAAAAATTCTAATCTAGAAAAAGAATCGATATCTTGTACTTCCGGTGTATCAATTATCATTTCAACGATCAACTTCTCCCATAATGATATCTATACTACCTAGTATCGTCATAATATCAGCCAATTTCATTCTTTTAACTAACCGCGGAAGAATTTGCAAATTGATAAAACCCGGCGGGCGGATTTTCCATCTCCAAGGAAAACCACTCTGATCCCCTATGAGAAAAATTCCCAATTCTCCCTTTGGGGCTTCTACTCTCACATAAAGTTCTTGTTTCGGCAATTCAAATGTAGGAGACGGCTTTTTACTAATAAATCGATATTCAAAATCATTCCATTCCGGATTCCTTTCTCTATCAAAGTATCGTATTTCTAAATTCTCATAGGGTCCCCCTGGAATTCCTTCCAGGGCCTGTTGAATAATTTTTACGGATTCTATCATTTCACCAATTCGGACTAGATAACGAGCCAATGAATCTCCTTCTTTTTGCCACTGTACTTCCCAATCAAATTCGTCGTAACATTCATAATGATCAACTTTACGAAGATCCCATTGTATTCCGGAAGCTCGCAGCATTGGTCCCGATAAACCCCAATTTATTACTTCCTCTCTACCAATAATGCCTACTCCCTCGACTCGTTCTAAAAAAATAGGATTTCGTGTAATAAGTTTTTGATATTCAGCAACTCTTGTTAAAAAATAATCGCAGAAATCCAAACATTTATCTATCCAGCCATGAGGTAGATCGGCCGCTACTCCTCCGATACGAAAATAATTATGCATCATTCTCATACCGGTGGCAGCTTCGAATAGATCATATACTAATTCTCTTTCTCTGAAAATATAGAAAAAGGGAGTTTGTGCACCAATATCCGCCATAAAAGGACCGAGCCATAACAGATGAGAAGCTATACGACTCAACTCCAACATAATTATTCTGATATAGCTGGCTCTTTTAGGTACTTGAATATTTCCCAACTGTTCCGGTCCGTTTACAGTTATTGCTTCTGTGAACATAGTAGCTAAATAATCCCACCGTGTTACATAAGGTAAATATTGTATAATTGTTCGATTTTCCGCAATTTTTTCCATTCCTCGGTGTAAATAACCCAATATTGGTTCACAGTCAATAACATCTTCACCATCTAGAGTAATGATGAGTCGAAGAACACCATGCATTGATGGGTGGTGGGGGCCCATATTGACTATCATGAGGTCTTTTCTTGTAGCCGGTATATTCATAGGTTTTTCCTCGATTCATTCTTTCATGAATTGCTGAAAACGAAAAAAAGTTCATTAAAATTCAAGATCTAATAAATCAAATAATTCAAAATGCCTTTATAAAAATAAAATTAACGAGTTTTTGACTCCCGAATATCCAACCGATTAATTAATTCTTTATAACATATTCTATTTTTCTTTGACAAATAAGACAGTAATCGTTGGCGTTTTCCCAGAATTTTACGTAAACCTCTCTGAGATAAATAGTCTTTTTTGTGTAATTGTAAATGTGAAGTAAGTCTTCGTATCCTATTGGTGAAACTAACTATTTGAAATTCAACAGATCCTCTGTTTTCGTATTTTTCTTCTTGTGAAATAACTGAGATGAATGAATTTTTTACCATAAACTGAAATCTTCTCTCCCCCCCTCTTTTTATTTTAAGATATTTTTTATTGATAGATATCTTTATTGATCAGTAATAATAATGCCCCTAATTTTTATTTGGTATATACAAAAATTTGTATTTCGTTATTAATTTCTAATTTTTTTTATTTAATAAAACTTACTCAATCCTATTTTCATTTTAAAATTGGATTTGAAAGGGGATACAAAAGTATGGTTGGTTTCTTCACTCACAAAAGATAAAAGTTTAGACCTAAAATAAGAAAATTTTGTTCATTCTAGATCTAATTGATATGTCATTGAATTAGTATCATGTATCAGAATGGAATGTAAGACAATGTATGCGTGCATCTCTTTGTCGTCATAGACCAGATATGGTATGGGAAATATAGGAAAAATGTACTATTAATGAATTTTCAATCGCGGATACATATGTATCCTTACCATACTGAAACAACTGCCATTATTGGTATTAAACCAATAACGATTCATACAAGCTAAATCTTCTAATCGATAATTGGGCCAAAGAAATAGCTTTAATTTTATAAGTTTTTTTTTATATTTTTTGCTTTTATCCACAACTTGACTGTTTACCTCATTCCCATTACAAAAAGATGCCTTTCTATGTCTATTCTTAGAATTTAAACAAATTAGAATTCGCAATTCTCTACGACGTCTAGGCGATAAAATATTTTCAGGAACAAACAAATCATAATTTTTTTTATATCGATTTCCAGTCATCTTTTGATGTTTTGTAATGACTTCATCAGAATTCTTATCAACATGTTTTTTTTCTCGGTATCTTTGATTTATTTGATGTTTACTTTTATGAACTAATGAAATACCGAGGGTTTGATACATAATAAATTTTCCATCATTTTTTATAGCTAGACGAATTGGTTCAATAATCAAAAATCCCCTTTTAATAAATTCTGTAAGAGTTACATCTTTCTGAATCGTCAAAATATCCAGACTCATTTCGCCCCTTTGAATAGAGGATATAGTAATTTCTCTTGGATTTATCAGTCTAAGCAGGAGACAATATACGTTGATGTTATTGATTATTTTTTTATTTAAAGAATCATCCCATCTCAATTGAAAATACAAATACCTTTTTAGGAAGAAATCAAACTCCGCTTTTGTATTGATCTTGTATTGCTTTTTATTTCTATGTTTTTTCATGTCCGATCCCGTATAATCTTCTTCAACATCTTTTTCTTGGTTTGAAAGAGCTGATTTAAGATCTGCTTGGCCCATGGATTCTTTTTCTCCTTGATTTCGGTTTTCTAATTCAAGAGATTTTTTTTCATTCGACGATATTGATATAAAAGGATCTCTTTTTTTATTTCCAGTGATGCTTTTGTTTTCACTAGCATTTTTTTTTATATTAGAATTAAAAAGTAGTAATTTAATTGGTATAACCCACGGTTTCATTTTATACGTATTATAAAGTCTCACAAATTCTGGCAAGAACCAAAGTTCCAGATTTGATATGGGACGACTTAGTATTTCTTCATTCATTCCCATCCAATCCAAAAGGGGTTTTTGATTGGATAGGTTGATTTTTTGGTCTTGCTGAAGTGTGAGATAAAAAAGACCCTTATTATTGTTATTGATTTTTTCAATTATTTGATACTTATTAACCCTAGTCTTAGTATATTTATTACTGTTAGTGTCAGTATCAATATTGATCCAGGCCTCAATATCGACCTTCGTTTTAAGACAAAAATAGAGAACTCTCCAATCAAAAAATTTTCTATCCGTATTTTTATCCATATCTCGAATATCATCTTCTACCATATTAAATGATTTTTGTTTATGTGTGTTGTAATTATAAAAAATATCTTGGTTAGTTTTTACTTGTAATGGTGATCCATAAATTGAAGAGTACTTCTTAGTTTCAGAATTTATGGATTTATATGCTAAAAGATCATATCTATATTGTTTTTTAAAATTATCCTTTTGATTCAATAATAAATCCGTTTCCATTTTTGTTTTTTTTTCGTAGTGAATTAATTCATCTTTTTCATATAAATCACACAAATCTTTATATAAATCTTTATTTTGAGCTATACAGTTCAATATATTTCGCCATTTTTGTGGTACTACTCTAGACCATTTAATTTGAGATACATCACATTGATATTCATAATGACTCCTTAACCAATTTGTCCATTGATTCATTCCAGAATTGTGAAGATTCTTAGGTCTTAATTCGGAATGAAATAGTTCTTGTCTTACAACAAAAAAATCCTTTATTTCATTCTTAAGAAAAAGGGGGGTTCCATTATATTGAAATACGGATTTCAATTTCTCTAACTTAATAAGTTGGGTTTGTGATAATTTGTAAAATACATATGCTTGTGAAAAGTAAGATAAGTCAAAAAAAGTCTTTGAATTTTTTTGACTAAGACTAATATTAGTATTAGAAAGTGACTCTTTTATAATCGAAATAAATTTAATTAAACTTTGATTTGTTTTATTAATTCTTTCTTGATTTGCTTCATTACTGTTAATGTTTTTATTAATAATTTTTTTTGGTGATTCAAGAAAAAGTTGTGTATTGATACTAGGAATATTAATCATAGATAGAAAGATATCTATGTATATCTTTTCAATGAAAAATATTATAAAATAATGGGATTTACGGATTAATCGAGCAGTTCTTCTTTTTAATATCTGCCAAATATTTTTTTGTGATTCCAATCTTTTATCATCATAACTTATTTTGTTAGAACTCAAATTTCTATCTGAAGTTATAAATCCCTTTTTCTTGTCTTTTGTAATTTTTTCTATTTGCTTTATGATTGTGTTTATTCTATCAGTCAGATCTTGCATTTTTTTTTCTGTTAATGAATAATTTGTCCAATCCTGAGATCTAATTTGAATGGACGATTCCTGAATCATCCGATTACTGATTATTGAATCTTTTTTAATTTCACTCAATTCATATACTTCTATTTCTCTCAATCCAAATAATATAATTGGGTTTATTTTTGAGAGTTCTTTTATTATTTCTTTTATAAACAGAATGTTTTTAATGATCCATTTTTTTGGTTTTTTTGAGACATTTAGAAACAATTTTGTTTGTTCTTTAAAAATTCCTAGAATTATAAAACATTTCTTTTGCAATTTTTTAATTTTTTTTTTGAGTTCTTTTAAAATCGGTTCAAAAAATGAAAGTTTTTTTCTGGGAGAACCAAAAGGTAGTTCAGCTTCCATTCCAAAAATTGTTAAAAAACAAAAATCATTTTTTTGACCTTGCTTTTTCATTGGATCGTTATAAGGGGCTCGTAACTTAGATCTGTGCCAAGGTTTAAGACGAAAAGGAAATAGGATCTTGATCTGAATGCCGTCTGTTAACCAGTTTTTTGGAAATTCTTTTTCTGATAATTGAACGCCGTTATAGGTACATTTAACATGCATTTCTCTATTCCAATCCTTTAAGTCCTCATACCATTCCGGAAATTGAAATAATAGTATACGGACAATATTTTTAGCTATTATCAATGAAGGTAATATAATATATTTTCTAAGAATTGATTGGGTTACTAATAAAAAACCTCTCATTACTTGAGCAAGTAAAATACTATCCCAGGCTTCCGCTATTTGTATACGCACTTTCTCCTTTCTTTTGTCTTCTTCTTTTTTGTCCTCCTCTTTTTTTTTCGCGCTTTCTTTTGTCTTTTTCTCTGTATAATTCGAAATTGTGAATTCTGTGTTTTTCCACATCCAATTTCTAAAAATTTTTTTCATCCGTTCAGAAATATCAAAAAAAAAAAAAAAAGATTTGTCTATTCGGTCCAAAAAAAGAGGGGAATGCGCATTTGCTTCAAAGAGTTTCCA